ATAAAGTGACTGAGGTATAAGTGGTAGACTGTAAATCTATATACGAGATAAAACTCCTTTATAAACTCTATAGTATAAAAATAATATTAAATTGCAAGTTTAAAGATGTGTATTCCACTAGGGTTTGGTAGAATTTAAAAGAATTTACTTTTTTTGAAAACTTTGAAGGTTTTTAGTTTTAATAACTTAAAATTCTATGTAAATAATATAAAAGTAGGTAGCAAAATACCTAGTAAATTAAAGGATATAATAAAAATAGATATATAAAATCTAAATGTAGTATAGTTGTATTTTGTGTTAAACCTTAGAATAGGAGTGTATATGATTGATAAAGTATTACTAATTCGTATATAAAAATAAAGTGTAATTAATGACGAGAATAATATGAAAATTAAAGGAATAATAAGATAGTAGTTAATTATTAATTGAATAAGAAGTCATTTAGGAATAAATCCAATTAAAGGAGGTAGGCCTCCTAGTGATAATAAATTAATAATAATGAGAAAATAAAGATAAGAATTATTGTGATAATATTGAATTAGTCTGGAAAATGTAAAAATATTTAGTTTAGAAAATATTCTGATAATAGTAGAAAGGATGATAAAATAAATTAAAAAATAAAGTAATCAGATAATTTCACTTGTTAAAATAGCGATTAATAATCAAGATAAGTGGTTAATAGAGGAAAATGCAATAATTTTACGTAAATATATCACGTTTAATCCACCTAGAGCTCCTAGTACTGCGGAGCATACGGCGCAGAAAATAATTATATATATTATAAATGGGTTGAGATATAAATAAGATATTAAAATTATAGGAGCTAGTTTTTGTAATGTTGATAACAAAAAAACTTGAAATCAAGTTAATCCTTCAATGATTTGGGGTAATCAAAGGTGAAATGGTGCTGAAGCTAGTTTTAATAAGAGAGAAGCTAAGATTAAAATATGTCTTAGAAATGTAAAATAAATTAAAAAAAAACTAGATGAAATTAATATTGCAGAACCTATTGCCTGGATTAAAAAGTATTTTACAGCTGCTTCTGATAAATAAAAGTTTATTTTTGATGTAATTAAAGGAATAAAACATAATATATTTAATTCTAAACCAATTCATGCTCTAAATCAAGAGGTTGAAGAGATAGAAATAATTGACCCAGTTAGTAAAAGTAATAAGAATATATAGTTAGAAGTAGGAAATAAAATTAAAAAGAGAAAAACTTTATTTTCATTTACGGGGTATGAGCCCATTAGCTTATTTAGCTTATCTTTTAAAAATTAAATTATTAATATTCGTTGGTGTAAAGGCATAAAAAGTTTTGATCTTTTAGGGATAGGTGTAAATCCTTTACGAATAATTAACATAGGTATAATTTATACATTATTAGCTCTATCAAAGCTATCCTTTTAAATCAGGCACTATGTTTTTAAGTTACTCAAATAATAAATATTTAGATGTTAAAATAAAATTATAATTAATATTTAAGAAAAAAATATATTCATATAAGTTTATATAAATTTATTTATTATATATATATATATATATACATTTAATATTTTATAATCCAGATTTTTGTATTATAAAGAGAATTGAATTATATCTACCAGAATTGTATATAAATAGTTAATTAGCCATAACTCCAAGTAATCCCAACGGAGAACCTTTGCTTCCCTCAAGAGAATGGCAAAGGTTCCTTGAGATGGGATTACTTGGGATTATTGGACTTTCTTACAGGACATTCTTCGTAATAACATTTCTTTTTATTAATTAATTACGATTAAATTCTTATCTTTTTTAAATTCTTAGGCAAAGATGAGAGTGTGAATTTATATATTTCTATTGGATTATATGTTCATATACGAAAAATAGTATTTTTATCCCAACTTTATTTTAGTTGTTGGGGGACCATGACGTTTCGAGAAATATATACATTTAATATAAATGTATTATGTTATAGTAATTTTTCTTATTTTAATTTAAAGTATTTTTAGTTTTATATTGTAATTTTTAAATTTATGTGTAATTAAAGAATTTTATTTTAGTTTGTTATTGTTAATTGTTTTATTATTAAATTTACATGATAGTAAAAACTTGTTTAAGATGTATTATTAATTTGATAATATATTGTAAAAGTTTAAAGAAGTTTATAATTCTTTAATTCTCAGTATAAAAGTTTGTTATAATTTATTTAAATATTTATATATGAAAATATGACATAGTAATTAATAAGCAAATTTGATAAATATTTGTGCCAGCATTCGCGGTTATACTTTGTAGTTGAGCAAGATGATTAGTGTTTAGTTAAATGGTTTTATTCAATTTATATTATTATTAATAAAAGGTGAAATTAGATTTGTTATTATATAATTAAATTAGAATTATAATTGAAGCTAGTAAAATTTAGTTATAAACTAGGATTAGATACCCTATTATTCTAAATTTAAATTTAATAAACTTAATGTAATAGATATTTTCTTTAAAATTAAAGAATTTGGCGGTTATTTAATCTTATCAGAGGAACTTGTTTTATAATCGATAAACCACGTAAAATCTTACTTATTTTAATATATAGTGTTTGTATACCGTCATTATTAGATAATTTTTAAAAAATTAATTATTTTAATTAAAATTTTAAGTAAATTAGATCATGGTGCAGCTTATAAATAAGTAAAAATGAGTTACAATAAATTTTTTTTAATATGGAATAATAAATGAATATTTGTTAAGAAGGAGGATTTGATTGTATTATTTTTTTAATATGTAAATAATATATAAGCTCTAAGTTATGTACATATCGCCCGTCGCTTTCATTTATAAATGGAATAAGTCGTAACATAGTAAATATACTGGAAAGTGTATTTAGAAACAAAGTAAAGTTAATATAGTATAACTTTTCATTTACATTGAAAAAAATTATCGTGCAAGTCGATTTGCTTTGAGTATCTATTAATTTGTTTGTAATGTTGCAATGGTTGTAAAATTAGAAAAATAATTTATAATGTGATAATTAAGTAATTTTTAATGAAATTAAGATTTAACTATAGAGTAAAAGTACTGTAAGGGAAAAAATAAAAGAAAAAGTTAGTAGAAGTAAGTTTTTGTACCTTGTGTCTCAGGGAAAATTTATTTAAGTCAAAGTTTTTGAATATCTCGAAATAAATATAGTTAATTTTATAAAATTATTATTGTAGAAAATTTATTTAAAATATAAAATTAAAGGTGAAATATTAGTCGAGATTTATTATATCTAGTTTTTTAAAATGAAAATTAAATTTTATTTTTTTATTTATTTATAAAAAATTTTAATGTAGGAAGGATAAGCTTCTTATATGGGTAGAAAACAGATAATAACATGTATATATTTTAAATTAGGCTTAAAAATTGCTTTATTTATAAAGTGTTATAATTAAATAATAAAAATGAAATAATTTGTTTTATCTTTTTTTAATATTAAAAAAAATAAAAGAATTTATTATTTATAATTATAATAATTTTATTAGTAAAATTTAATGTTCTATAATGAAGTAAAATAATAATTAAATAATAAATAAATTAAAGATAACTCAAAGGAATTCAGCAAATAAAATTTTTTGCCTGTTTATCAAAAACATGTCTTTTTGAAAATATAAAAAGTCCAATCTGCCCACTGATAAATTGTATTAAAGGGCCGCAGTATTTTAACTGTGCAAAGGTAGCATAATAGTTAGTTCTTTAATTGAGATCTTGAATGAATGATTAGACAAAAAAATTACTGTCTTTGTAATAAAAATTGAATTTAACTTTTAAGTGAAAAGGCTTAAATAATTTGGAGTGACGATAAGACCCTATAAAGCTTTATATTATATAAGAGTTTTGATGATATAGAAATATAAAATTTTAAAAGTTATTAATATTTTATTGGGGCGATAAAAGTAAAAATTTAAATAACTGCTTTAATAAAAAACAAATATAAATGATTAATAAGTTAAATGATCTTATTGTGTAAAATAAAAGTTTAAGTTACTTTAGGGATAACAGCGTTATTTTTCTTAAGAGTTCTTATCGAAAGAAAATATTGCGACCTCGATGTTGAATTAAGATATCTATATAATTGTAGAAGTTATATAAGAAGGTCTGTTCGACCTTTAAATTTTTACATGATTTGAGTTCAGACCGGTTTAAACCAGGTCGGTTTCTATCTTTCAATAAATAATAATTATTATAGTACGAAAGGACCTAATAGTTAAAATATTTTTTAATATGACTATTTTGGCAGATTATATGTACTGGATTTAGGATCCTGTTAAATAGATTAATATTCTATAAATAGTTGAGCTTATAAATCTAAAAGTTTTGTGATTATAGTTAGGGTTGAAATTATTAATTTTTTAGTTTTAATTATTTGTGTTTTAATTAGTGTTGCCTTTATTACTTTGTTAGAGCGTAAGATTCTTGGTTATATTCAAATTCGTAAAGGACCTAATAAAGTTGGATTTTTAGGGCTTCTGCAGCCATTTTCTGATGCTGTAAAATTGTTTACAAAAGAGCAAGTGAATCCCATTGTATCGAATTTTTTAGTTTACTATGTTTGTCCTATAATTAGTTTGTTTATTTCTCTTTTAATTTGGGTTGTAGTTCCATACGAGAGTGGGTTAATAAGATTTGATTTAGGTATTTTATTTTTTTTGTGTTGTTTAAGAGTTAGGGTTTATTCTACTATAGTTGCTGGGTGATCTTCAAATTGTAGTTATTCTTTATTAGGAAGATTACGATCAGTAGCACAAACTATTTCTTATGAGGTAAGATTAGCGTTAATTTTGTTATCTTTTGTAATAATAGTTGGAGGGTTTAATATAGAATTGTTTAATAAATATCAAATAAATTTTTGATTTATTTTAATTAGATTTCCGTTGGGAATAATTTGATTTAGTTCGTGTTTGGCAGAGACGAATCGAACTCCTTTTGATTTTTCTGAAGGTGAGTCTGAACTTGTATCAGGATTTAATACTGAGTATGGAAGAGGAGGATTTGCTTTAATTTTTATAGCTGAATATGCTAGAATTTTGTTTATAAGTGCTCTTTTTGTTATTCTATTTTTAGGAGGTAATGTAGCTAGTATAATATTTTATTTAAAATTAAGAATGGTTGTGTTTTTGTTTGTATGGGTGCGTGGAACGTTGCCTCGATTTCGTTATGATAAGTTGATGTATTTGGCTTGAAAGAGATATTTACCTATTTCTATTAATTATTTGATATTTTTTTTAGGAATGAAAATATTATGTTTTGTTATTGGTAGTTAAATTGTGTTAATAAAATATTTAAATTGTCAAGGAGTAGTTTAAAAATAAAATAATAACTTTGGGAGTTAATAATAAAGAAATTTCTTTCTCTTTGATTATTTGAATTAACAATGTTTAAATAATTGGTATAATGAATTAATGGTAAATTTAAATTTGTTAATAGTTTTAAGGTCTATATTTATATTTTTGTGTGGCTTATGAAGGTTTACTTATTATCATAAACATTTATTAAATTCATTATTGAGATTAGAGTTTATGATGTTAAGAATCTATTGGTTATTAAGTTTAGAAATATCAATATTAGGGAGAGAAGTCTATATTGGGTTATTTTTTTTAACGTTAACAGTATGTGAAGGAGCTTTAGGTTTATCGTTATTGGTGTTAATTGTTCGTAGTCATGGTAGAGATTTTTTTAAAAGATTTAATGTTTTGATATGTTAAAATTTTTATTACCAGTTGTAATATTGATAAAATTTGTAGGTAATTGAAATACAGTTCAAGTAGGTTTAGGGATAATTAGTTTTATTATTGGGTTGAGATTTTATCATGATTATAGTGTATATAATTTAAGATTTGGTTTAAGGATAGATTATTTAAGTTATTTATTGATTTATTTAAGTTCTTGAATTATATTTTTAATTTTGATTGCAAGAGCTCAAATTAAGCGGTATAATAAATACTTTTTCTTTTTTAATATCGTAAATTTATTATTATTATTAAGATTATTTTTTACATTTTCTGCTATGAATTATTTATTATTTTATATTAGATTTGAAGCATCTTTAATTCCTACTTTAATTTTGATTCTTGGGTGAGGATATCAGCCTGAACGAATTCAGGCAGGAATTTATATAATTTTTTATACATTAACTTTATCTTTGCCTTTATTGGTAAGTTTATTATATTTATATAATAAAGAAAGTAGATTAGATATAAATATTCTAAGGTTTGTAATAAATAATAATTATGTTAATATGATTATATATATTAGGATAATTATAGCTTTTTTGGTAAAATTACCTATGTATTTGTATCATCTTTGGTTGCCTAAGGCCCATGTTGAAGCACCAGTAGCAGGATCTATAATTTTAGCTGGTGTTTTATTAAAGTTAGGGGGTTATGGTTTAATTCGTGTATTATGAATATTTCAAAAGATAATAATAAATTTATCTTGGCTGTGAATTAGTATTGGGTTATTAGGTGGCTTATTTACAAGTTTACTTTGTTTACGACAAGTGGATATAAAATCTTTGATTGCTTATTCTTCCGTAGTGCATATGAGGTTAGTTTTAGCTGGATTAATGGTTTTTAGCTGATGAGGTTTAATAGGCAGTGTAGTTGTTATAGTTGGTCATGGTTTATGTTCTTCAGGTTTATTTTGTTTAGCAAATATAAGTTATGAGCGAACTGGTAGTCGGAGTTTATTAATCAGAAAGGGCTTGTTGAATTTTATACCTAGGATAAGTTTATGATGATTTTTATTAGTAATTGGTAATATAGCTGCTCCTCCTTCTTTGAATTTATATGGTGAAATTAGTTTGATTGTTAGTTTAATTAGCTTTAGGAAATATAGAATATTTGGTTTGGCATTTTTATCTTTTTTTAGGGCTTGTTATACGTTATACATATATAGTTTAAGTCAACATGGGGTTATTTTTAAGAGCTTATATTCTTGTAGTCCTGGTAAAATTAATGAATATTTAGTTTTATTTTTACATTGGTTCCCACTTAATGTGCTTATTTTAAAATTAAATATAATTGTAGGTATTTATATATATCTTAAAAATGTAGTTATTTTATAAATTACAATACTTAGATAATGGTTTGAAAAATTTATTTAAACAATATTAGAATATTGTTTTTAGGTATGAGTTCGTTTACATTTGGTGTGATATCTTTATTAAGATTATATAATAATAAAATGACTATGGTTGAGTGAGAGTTAATAACAATAAATTCAGCTTCTGTTGTGTTTATTATAATTTTAGATTGAATTTCATTAATATTTTTAAGGTTTGTTTTATTAATTTCAAGAATGATTATATTTTATAGTGGAGGGTATATAAAAGGAGATGAGAATTTTAATCGTTTTATATATTTAGTATTAGCTTTTGTTATATCAATGTCTTTAATGATTCTAAGTCCTAATCTTATTAGAATTTTATTGGGTTGAGATGGATTAGGAGTAGTCTCTTATGTTTTAGTTATATTTTATCAGAATGAGAAATCGAGTAATGCAAGAATATTAACAATTTTATCAAATCGAATTGGAGATGTGGCTATTTTATTAAGCATTGGTTTAATGATAAATTTAGGTAGTTGAAGATTTATTTTATATAGTTATTATTTAATGGATAATGAGTGGATGTTACTGAAAGTATTAATGATGTTTGCGGCTATAACAAAAAGAGCACAAATTCCATTTAGAGCTTGATTACCAGCAGCAATGGCTGCTCCAACACCTGTTTCTGCACTAGTTCATTCTTCTACTCTTGTTACGGCTGGAGTTTATATTATAATTCGATTTAGACCTAGGTTAGAAGGTTCTAGTATTCAGAGAATATTATTAATTATTTCTTGTTTAACAATATTTATAGCAGGATTAGGTGCTAATTTTGAGTATGACTTGAAAAAAATTATTGCTCTTTCTACTTTAAGACAATTAGGTGTAATGTTAAGAATTTTAGCTTTAGGGTATCCAGATTTATCATTTTTTCATTTGTTAAGTCATGCTTTATTTAAGGCATTACTTTTTATGTGTGCAGGTGTTATTATCCATAGGGTTAGAGGTTATCAAGATATTCGATATATAGGGTGTTTAGTTATATTTATGCCATTAAGTGTGTCATTTATAATAATTGCTAACTTAGCTTTATGTGGATTTCCATTTATAGCTGGTTTTTATTCAAAGGATATAATTTTAGAAGTAGTTTTTATGAATTGAGTAAATTTTATTTCTTTTATATTATATATTGTAGCAACAGGATTTACAGTTTCTTACACTTTCCGTTTAATTTTTTATACACTAAGAGGAGATTTAAATCTAGCTAGTTTGAATAATGTAAGTGATGAAGATAGAATAATATGTAATCCTATAATTTTATTAGGTTTAAGTGCTATTATAATAGGATCAATTTTATCTTGATTGATATTTCCCGAGTGTTATATGATTTGTATAAGGGTATTTATAAAAAATTTAGTTATTTCTGTGAGTTTATTAAGTGGAATGTTAGGATATATATTAAATATAATAAGTGTAAGAGGTATTTTAAAATCAATAGAAGTGTATAAATTTACAAGAATAATAGGAAGAATATGATTTATGCCTTTTTTGAGAACTAAAAATATTAGTAATTTTTATTTAATTAGAGGCTTAAAAATAGAAAAATATATAGATAAAGGATGATATGAGTATTGTGGTAGTCAAGGTTTATACTATATATTTTCAAGTATATTTGTTTTTTTATATAGTTTGCAAATGAATAATATTAAAGTAATTATAAAAATATTTATTGTTTTACTTTTAGTAATAATAATTTTATTTTTATAGTTGTTATGGTAAGAATAAACTTATATAATTTATGCAGAATATTGTATTGAAGATACAAAAGAGATAAAAATATCTGTAAGTAAAGAATAAATAATGACAATTATTAAGAAAGCTTCTTATCTAATGTTTTCAAAACATTTGTTTTTATTAAACTAAACAATCAATCTGACATGTTATCTCATAATATTAATAATAATGGATTAATAATATAAAATGAGAAGTATAAAATTGTTAAAATCTGTCCTGTGAGTACATACGGGTCTTCTACAGGTCGAGCACCAATTCAAGTTAGAAGTATGATTGTAACAATTAATCTTCAGAATAATGTTTGATTCATAGGATAAAAAACAAGTCTTTTAAATTTTGAGGTATGTGTAAATGGTAAAATTACTAAAATAGCAACTGAAGCTGCGAGAGCAATAACTCCCCCTAGTTTGTTAGGAATAGATCGAAGAATAGCATAGGCGAATAAAAAATATCACTCGGGTTGAATATGAGGGGGAGTTACTAATGGGTTGGCTGGAATAAAATTATCAGGATCTCCTAAAAAATAAGGAGCCAGTAAAGTTAGAAATAACAATAAAGTAAGTATTATAATAAATCCTACAATGTCTTTAAATGTAAAATATGGGTGGAATGGTACTTTATCTAGTTGTCTTGAAATACCTATAGGATTATTAGCTCCTAATTGATGTAGGAATAAAATGTGAATTATAGAAAAAGCAGCTGCCACTAAAGGTAAGATGAAGTGAAATGAAAAAAATCGTGTTAAAGTTGCATTATCAACAGAAAATCCTCCTCAAATAAATTGTACTAAGTCAATACCAATAAATGGAATGGCAGAGAATAAATTAGTAATGACAGTGGCACCTCAAAAAGATATTTGCCCTCATGGGAGAACATACCCTAAAAAAGCAGTTGCTATAATTAAAAATAAAATTACAACTCCTACTATTCATGCATGAAAATTTATATAAGATCTAAAATAAATTCCTCGTCCAATATGAATATAAAGGCAAATAAAAAAGAAAGAAGCTCCATTAGCATGTAGAGTACGTAATAGTCATCCATAGTTTACATCTCGACAAATGTGAACAACTCTAGAAAAAGCAAGATTAATGTGGGCTGTATAGTGTATAGCTAAAAATAAACCTGTTATAATTTGTACAATAAGGCATAAGCCTAATAATGATCCAAAGTTCCAAAACGTTGAAATATTTCTTGGTAAAGGTATATCAACTATAGCATTATTGGCAATTTTAAATAAAGGATGTAATTTCCGTATTGGTGTAGTCATTAATTCATTAATCGCAGTGGTCCTTTAAATAAGTTTACAATTTTTACAACAACAATAAGGGTTAGTAATAAATATGATACAATATAAATAGTAAATATTATTGATGGTGAGTTATAAATTCATCTAGTAATAAAGTTAGTTGATTTTATAAATTCTAGTGATGATTGGGATAATAAAATATTTCTTGAATGAGAAATAGGGTCAGATAAAAGCATAATTAATGGTGTTAAAGTTATAAAGGAAATTAATATTATGGAAGATAGTTTAAATATAAAAGGTTCATTAGACGCTAATGATGCAACATAAATAAAAAGAATTAACATTCCTCCTAAAAACACCAAAAATAAAATATAAGAAAATCAGAATGAATAAGTAGTTAATCCAATAGTAATTGAAATTAAAATTGTTTGGATTAATAATAGTAAACCTATGGCTAAAGGATGGTAAAGATTAGTAAATAGAATTGATAAAACGGATAGTAATGGAATAGTAAAAATAAAAATACCAATAATTGGTGCTTTGAGAATTAATTCATTTTTGGTTTACAAGACCAATGTTTTGTTAGTTAAACTATTAAAGCATATAATATATAATATTTGTGTGTATGGTAAGTATAATAATAAATATAATGTAACTTAAATAGTTTAATTAAAACGTTAATTTGTGGTGTTAAAGATGTAATAATTATTACTTTAAGTATAATGGTTTTTAGAAATAAAGATTTCAGCTTTGTAATGAAAATACAATATGTTAAATACACTATAAAAACAATTTTGGAATATAAACGGAATTCAACCGCTTGATAAAAAGTTAGAAGCTTTAATTCTTGACATAATATTCCTGGCTTGATAGGAGAATTACTCAATTATATTATTAACAGTAATATACCTCTGTTTTGGTTTCTATCAATGGTTATTAGAAGGCTATTAGCCTAAAGATTAGGTCGAAACTAATTGCAATAATTCGCTTTCTAATAATAAAACTAGTTTTAGAAACTTTTTATGAATGCAACTCATATATTTTAATATAAATTATAGTCTTAATAATTATGATCATTCTAATGCATTTTGTGATCATTCAAAGTAAAGTCCGAATAATAGGATAAGTAAAAATATTAGCCTTGTTGAGGATCATGAAAAGATGTTTGTAAAATTTAAAGAGGAGATAATAGGTAAAAGTAAGGTAATTTCTACATCAAAAATTAAAAAAATAACGGCGATTAAAAAAAAACGTAAAGAAAAAGGTATTCGAGCAGAGTTTTTAGGATCAAATCCACATTCGTATGGGGAATTTTTTTCTCGGTCCCCCAAAGTTTTTTTTGCTAATAAAGTTGCTAGTAGTATGATAATAAATACAATAATAAGAGTAATAATAGAGATTGTTAGTATAATAAAAATTATTTTTTCTAAAATAATTAGACTTTTTGGTTGGAAGCCAAATATACTGTTTGTATTAAAAAAATAACCACCTCATCAGTAAATGAAAATATATAAAAATAATCAAACTACATCAACAAAGTGTCAGTATCATGCAGCAGCTTCAAATCCTAGGTGATGTGAAGCTGAGAAATGACATTTATATAAACGAATTAGGCAAATTAGTAAGAAAGTAGTTCCAATAATAACATGTAGTCCATGAAATCCTGTTGCTACAAAAAAGGTTGATCCAAATACTGAATCAGCAATAGTAAACGATGCTTCTATGTATTCAAAAGCTTGTAAAAATGTAAAATAAACTCCTAAGATAACGGTCAATAATAATCTTTGAATTGCTTGGGAATAATTCGATTCTATAATTGCATGATGGGCTCAAGTAACTGTAGCACCTGATGATAATAAAATAGTAGTATTTAATAATGGAATTTGGAATGGGTTAAATGGTTGAATTCCTAAAGGTGGCCAATATATTCCAATTTCGATTGTTGGGGATAATCTTCTGTGAAAAAAAGCCCAAAAAAACGAAAAGAAAAATAAAACTTCTGAAACAATAAAAAGAATTATTCCCCATCGTAATCCTTTTATTACTGTAATAGTATGAAATCCTTGATAAGTTCCTTCGCGAGTTACGTCTCGCCATCATTGTACTATGGTTAGAATAATAGTAAGAAGTCTTATAATAATAAGATCTATGTTAAATTGGTGAAATCATTTTACTAGACCTGTAGTTAATATTATAGCACTAATTGAACCTGTAAGTGGTCAAGGTCTTATATCTACTAGATGATATGGGTGAAATCCGTGAGATGATGTCATTAATTGATCTCTCTTATATATAAAGTTCTAAGTACAGAGAATACATAAGATTGGATGATTGCTACAGCAGATTCTAAAATTAGAAGGAGAATTTGAGATAAAACTAACAAGAATAAAAGAAAGTTCGATAAGGAGTTACCAGTGCCTCCTAATAAAGTTAATAAAAGATGACCTGCAATTATATTTGCAGCAAGCCGGATAGCTAATGTCCCAGGTCGGATAATGTTTCTAATAGTTTCAATTAGGACTATAAAAGGTATTAAAATGAAAGGGGTTCCTTGAGGGACTAAATGAGTTAATATATTTTGAGTTTTTTTAATTCAGCCAAACAATATTAATCCTATCCAAAAAGGTAAGGACAAAGATAGAGTTATTACTATGTGTCTAGATCTTGTAAATACGTAAGGGAGAAGCCCTAATACATTATTAAATATAATAAGTGAAAAGAAAGAAATATATAAAATAGTTGAACCTAGATGAAAAGGTAAGATAATGGCTTTAAATTCACTATGTAATTTATATATAATTTTTCTTCATATTAATGATCATCGTGATGGAGAAGTTCAATATAAATAAGGAAGAAATACAATTCCTAGAATTGTAGAAATTCAATTAATTGATAAGTTTGGGATTCTTGATGATGGTTCAAAAATTGAGAATAAATTTATTATAATTTTCAATATTTAGTGTTATTTTTAACAATAGAATGTGAAATTATCATTTTTTCGAAAGGTTTAACATAATAGTTGAATAAAAAAAATAATAATAGGGAAGCAATAAAAAAAATAAACAAAAATAATCAATAAATAGGGGCTATTTGTGGAATTAAAAAATATCCTTTGGATTATTTATACATGACAAGTATATGTTATAAATTAACTAATTTTTTACCAGAAGTAGTTGTTAAATACTATAATAGATTTAAAAGATCAACACTTACTTTCAGTCATCTGGTTATCTATTAATTAATAAAGAAGAAATTCAATTAAGAAAGGAATTAATGGAGACCCTTTCAATTACAATAGGTATAAATCTATGATTCGCTCCACAAATTTCTGAACATTGTCCATAAAATAAACCAGGTCGGTTAATTAAAAATCTAGTTTGATTTAGTCGTCCTGAAATGGCGTCTGCTTTGACACCTAGTGATGGTAAAGTTCAAGAGTGGATTACATCAGCAGCTGTAATTAATACTCGGATTTGTGTATTTATGGGTAATACCGTTCGATTATCTACATCTAGTAATCGAAATATAGATTGCTCTATTTCATTAGTGGGGATTATATAAGAGTCAAATTCAATATTTAAAAAATCAGAATATTCATAACTTCAATATCATTGATGTCCGATTGTTTTTAGTGTTATAGAGGGATTGTTAACTTCATCTAAAAGATATAATAATCGAAGAGAAGGAAGGGCAATAAAAATTAAAATAACCGCCGGAATAGAGGTTCAAATAATTTCAATAGGTTGGTTTTCCAATATGTAACGATTAATAAAAGAATTGTATATTAAGTTAAATAATATATAAGATACAAATGTAATAATTAAAATTAATACAATTATAATATGGTCATGGAAAAAATTTAATTGTTCTATTAGTGGGGAAGCTCTGTCTTGAAATCTAATATTTGCTCATGTTGCCATTTTGGTTCTAAAAGAAGATTATTCTTCCTTTTAGGAGCTTAAATCCTATACATCTATCTGCCATTTTAGAATTTAGTAATTATAGGAATTTCTATATAAGAATGATCAGTAGGCGGGTAAGGGTGATTTCATTCTAAAGAAGAAGATGTAGATGGAGTAAATAATACTTGTCGGTTTATTATAAAAGCTTCTCATACGATTAATAAAAATATTAGAGTTGCTACAAAAGAAATTATTGATCCTAGAGATGACACGATATTTCATGAAGCATAGGCATCAGGATAATCAGAATATCGTCGTGGTATACCATTAAGTCCTAAAAAGTGTTGGGGAAAGAATGTAAGGTTTACTCCAATGAAAGTTACTAAGAAGTGTATTTTTAATAATTTAGGATTTAATGATAATCCTGTTATTAGAGAAAATCAGTTTGTAATACCAGCAAAAATTCCAAATACAGCGCCTATAGATAATACATAGTGGAAATGAGCTACAACATAGTATGTATCATGTAAAATAATATCGATTGAAGAGTTAGCTAATACTACTCCTGTTAATCCTCCTACAGTAAATAGGAAAATAAAACCAATTGCTCATAAAGAAGAAGGCGAGTAATTTATTTGAGATCCATGTAATGTTCTTAATCATCTAAAAATTTTAATACCAGTGGGTACGGCAATGATTATAGTTGCAGAGGTAAAATATGCTCGAGTATCTACATCTATACCAACTGTAAATATATGGTGGGCTCAAACTACAAATCCTAAAATACCAATAGCTAATATAGCATAAATTATACCAAGTGTGCCAAATGATTCTTTTTTACCTGATTCTTGTCTAACAATATGTGAGATTATACCAAAAGCAGGTAAAATAAGAATATATACTTCAGGGTGTCCAAAAAATCAAAATAAATGTTGATATAGTACTGGGTCTCCTCCTCCTGCTGGATCGAAGAAAGAAGTATTTAGATTCCGATCAGTAAGAAGTATAGTAATAGCTCCTGCAAGTACTGGTAGTGATAATAATAATAAAACTGCAGTAATAAATACAGCTCATACGAATAAAGGCATTTGATCAGGAGTTATCCCATAGGATCGTATATTAATAACTGTTGTTATAAAATTAATTGCACCTAAAATAGAAGACACACCAGCAAGATGAAGAGAAAAAATACCAAGATCTACTGAAGGTCCTGCATGAGCAATTGCAGAGGCTAGGGGAGGATATACAGTTCATCCTGTTCCAACACCTCTTTCTACTATACCTCTAGTAAGTAAAAGAGATAGTGAGGGAGGAAGTAGTCAAAATCTTATATTGTTTATACGAGGAAAAGCTATATCTGGTGCTCCTAGTATTAATGGAACTAATCAATTACCGAATCCTCCAATTATAATAGGTATAACTATGAAGAAAATTATAACGAAAGCGTGAGCTGTAACTACTACATTGTAAATTTGGTCATTACCAATTAATCTACCTGGTTGTCTTAATTCTGCTCGAATAATTAAGCTTAATGAAGTACCAACTATCCCGGCTCAAGCTCCAAAAATAAAATATAATGTACCGATATCTTTATGATTTGTAGAAAACATTCAACGTTGCAT